AGCTTTTTTTCCGAATGCATCTAAAGCTCCTCGCTTTCTAGATGATCCCTCTAGAAGAGGAGGATTCTATCAAATCTTTATAATCTAGTTACTTCGTTCCCTATTTCTACTCGTGGGATCCTAAGGGAAAAAATTTTGTTTCTACCGAGCTGAAACAATAAAGGGTTCTAGTAAACTAAAACCATCGTTTTCTAGCTATTTGGCTTCAATCTCCCTTTTCCAGTTCAGCACAAAAATTGAAGATTTAGTTACGATTGAAAGTTTTCTACTATCATCCATAGACCCTTTATTCATACTCATTCAATTGAAAGAATTGATCCAATCAAAAAAATTATGCTTCTCGACTTCATAATCCAATTTTTTTTATTCCAATTCTGATTGACTTTTGGATAGAAATCGTGAGAATGTATTTTATTTCCTCAAATAAAATATTGGGTGATAAAGGATTAAATCTTTTTAAGAAATAAAGTTTTTGATCTGAATATGAAAAATAAAAAATGGAAAGACCGCTTAACTATTGAAGTTGTTAATAGAACGAATCACACTTTTACCACTAAACTATACCCGCTACATATTCATTATTGGATATGAATGGACCATTTGTCCAACACTATTTGGACAAAAAAGTAATGAGACACAGTCAAGATAAAGATAGCATCAGAATCATTAAAATTCCAGCATTGACATGTATTTTGTTCTGACGCGGGCTTGAAAGAAAATAAAATCAAATTATATTTTATATTTATAATTTTTATATTTATAATATATTATATATAATATAAATTATAATATAAATAATATAAAAATATATAGTATGTAGAAATAGATATAAATATAGATAGTATAAATATATATAGTATATAGAAATAGATAGAAATATAGAAATAAGATTAAGATAATAAATATTAATAAATATAAATTAAAATTAATAATATTAATATATATTAACATTAACCTGGATTATAGAGAATTTAAGATAATTTACTGGATTATAGATAATTTAGAGAATTTCTAAGATAATCTATATAAATCTATATATTAGAATCTAACACTATTTCTAATAACTAATAATGGGAATCAAAATATCTTTTCTTGTTTCGATAAGAATTTTGATTTAATATAAAAACAAAAATTGTTTTGTTCGTTGGAACAAAAGAAGTACTGGCCCGGCCAGTACTTAACCAGGCCGGGTAAACGAACCCTTTGTACAAAATCAAAGAAATAAGAAATAAAGTATTCTTTCTATATGTAGAAATCTGTTTCGACTCATTATAAAAATTTAATTACTGATCAAATTCGTGGATATCTGACACTTTATCCATATCCATTTTTTTATGTGTTTTTATTACACTTTTTCTATATTTTAGTTATTAGATTTTTATCTATTGTTATTGTTCGAATTTCATTTAAAATGAAAGAAGTGAAGTATATATTCTTATATACAATGATTACATTACTTTTTTTTTTTTTTAGATTACTTAATCTTATAATTAATAAAAAAGAAGGAAAATACAAATTTTTCTCAATCTTGGCTTCACGTGTCACATCACACGATAAACTTGAATTTTTGAATGGGGAGAGGTGGCTGAGTGGACTAAAGCGTCGGATTGCTAATCCGTTGTACGAATTTTTCGCACCGGGGGTTCGAATCCCCCTCTCTCCGACCCACCCGATCACTTTAATTTTTATAATTTTGAAGAATTTTTTATTATTAATTTTCTTTTATTTTTATGAAATTTTTATCTTTCTTTATCTAGTATCTATTCCATTTATTGATAGATTTACCTATGAAAAACTAAAAACGAATCTCATCTCTTTTTTTATTCCTCGCGCCCAGGATTACGCCCCGGATCATTAGATAAGAATCCGAAGATGAAGAGAGAAACAAAGAATATTACTACTGTGTAAACGAAGAGTTTAAGAGTAAGCATTACACAATCTCCAAGATAAATAATATCATTTATTTAAAAAAGGAAATAGATCACCTATTTTACGACACACGCTATACATTAATATATTTACATTATTTTGATATGGCACTCTAAAGATTAAAAAAGTAAGTTTTTAAAATTCATTTTCACAAATTTCTTTCTAATGTAATACTAATGTAATAAGATTCGGATTTTTTCGTTAACAAAAATTTATTGTCATATCTATAATTAGATATTGTATGGGATCTTAGAAAGAGAAGGTTAGAACAAAGGAAGAAATAAGCTGATCAAAAATCATCGCTCCCTTATTAAAATTCAATTCAATATACAATATAAAATACCAGAATTTAGCTTTTTTAATCGAGGGTTCCTAATGTCAGACTTATCCGATCTTATTTATTTTTTTAATCAAAATATCATTTTTTTTTATCGAAGAAATCACGAATATAAATTGAATAGAGATTCATTTTTTATCGAAAACTTACGGCAGCTTGCCAAACAAAGGCTAAGAGAAAGAAGAGTACAGGGATAACTGGCATAACGTCTACGATTGGATTGAAAAAGGCATAAGCCTCGGGTAATTTGGCGAAGAAAAAACTACTCGAATAAAGGTTAGAATTAAGACAGATACAGATTAAACTAAAAGTATTAAACATAACAAACATTTTTTTCTTGGTCTTTAAAATGAAATTGAAATGATAATAAATTATCAGATTTGATTGAGTTGTTTTTATGAGATAAAAATAAAAAAGGTGGATAAAAGATAAAAAAAATTCTTCTTTTTCTTTTACCTCTCCTCAATCAAAAATACTTCCTTACATTCTACAATCAAGTTAAATTAAAATACTTAGAATATAAGGAATTCGACTTTCATACAATATCTTAATTGAATTTTATGTAATGATCAATGAATCTTTTTTATTCTATATCTACATGTGTTGAATCCTAGGGACAACATGTCCCTATATTTATTTTGGTTGGTTATTGACGAATAATCAATATTGAGTTTAGGTTTTCTTAGAAAAAAAAGAAAAATGGGGCGTGGCCAAGCGGTAAGGCAACGGGTTTTGGTCCCGTTACTCGGAGGTTCGAATCCTTCCGTCCCAGGTCGTTATTCATCATAAACGAGGGATTCTTCTCTATTCCTTTATTCTGAAATTTAATAATGATTCTTAGAATCATATCTTTCTTTTCATTCAAAAAATATTAAAATATTTAATTTAATATTTTTTATTGAATATTGAAATGAAATATTTAGTTTAGTATAAAGTTACTATAGTTATAGTTTTTATGATTAGTTTAAGTAGCTGAAAATCTTTAGCCATTCATGGGGATTTCTTTTTCATTTGAATATTTGAATAAAAGTAAAAATAAAAGATTTTTTTTCATGTGATTTTCTTCATATGATAAAATATGGGGTTAATTTAAGTGAAATCCTTTTCGGACAAAAACTTATCTATCTATGGATAGGTAAGTGTAAATTATTATATATCGGTTCAGCCAATGACTATTCATGATTCCATATTGAATCAATTGCATACGCTTCAAAATAAAAATCAAGGGAGAGGGATGTTATGGTAAAACTTCGTTTGAAACGATGTGGTAGAAAGCAACGTGCGACTTGAAGGACATGATTGACTGTGGATTTTGCCATCCATCATTTTCTATAGGAATGAAGATGCTCTTGTCTCGACATAGTTTGTCCTGCTAGGAACCTAATTTCATTTGCCTTAGGTTGGTAAATAAAAAGACTAATGGTATAGCATATGGTGGAGCTCGAGTAAAAACGATTGATTTATTTATCGGGAGAATAATCTAGGGTTAGTGACAATCAATAAGTTAGACCAACTTTGTAAATAGATCATTAGTAAATAGATCATCAATAGAATATATAAATGGAGAGGTTAAAATTTTAACAAGTTTGAAATAAAAAAAAAAGTCAAATTTGTCGAAATTTAAAAACTGTTTTGATCAAAAGTGTATCACAAAGAAATCAATCTTTCGTATGATTGTTCTTTTTTCCATATAAAAAAAAGGTATGTTGCTACCTTTTTGAAAAGGAGTAAGGATCACCAAAGTAATGTCTAAACCCAAAGATTTCACAAGTCGTAAAGCAAAGACAACGAATTCCGGAACAAGTAAATACTATTTTCACTTGTCTCAACAATTGGATCAGAATGAGCAAAAAAAAAAATAGATCCTAAAGTAGACAAAAAAAGAAGTTAGAGACAGCTCAATAAATTATAAAGATTTCCTTTCGAACTCTTTTAAAACTATACAACTTGAGTTAGGAGTACGACTGAGATTTTTTTTTCTGTAAAGATATCTGTAAAGATATAATATAGTATAAATAGTATAATTATAGAATATATAGTATATAGAATAGAATTTAGAATCATCTTTTCTTGAGCCGTATGAGGCGAAAACCTCCTATACGTTTCTAGGGGGGGCATCCTTTATCTACATCTATCCCAATGAGCCATCTATCGAATCGTTGCAATTGATGTTCGATCCCGAAGAGAAGGAAGAGATCTTCGAAAAGTGGGTTTTTATGATCCGATAAATAATCAAACTTATTTAAATGTTCCTGCTATTCTATATTTCCTTGAAAAGGGTGCTCAACCCACAGGAACTGTTCATAATATTTTAAGGAAGGCAGAACTCTTTAAATAAAGAATTTAGAGTTTATTTTGATCAGAATAAAAGTCATGAATATAAAAAGCTAGTACCTATCCTTGTGTAATTCTTTATTCAAAGTTTGGTCTTTTCTTGTTCTATCTTATCTTATTCTTACTTAATTTAGTTTATTTTATTTCTTTTTTTCTTGTTGTGTAACCCCCCCCAACAGGGGGGGGGTAATCCTTTTTCTTGTATTTGTATTGTACCTTTATTTATTTTTATTTATTTTTTGATTAAGGAAACCTGATATTTTTATTTTGTTTTCTATATTTTATATCTACCTTATTTTTTACGCTCAAATCTCTTATTTATCATTTGTGTTGTGCTAATCCAATATCTAATAATATCCAATACAATATTTTATTTAATTCTAATTATATTATATTTATTATTATATATTATATTAATAATTTATATTAATAATTATATTAATATTAATTATATTACTAATATTTATATTTTATTTATTTAATTTATTTAATTTATTAAATATTAATATTTAATTTTTTATAAAAAAAAATAAAAAAAAAAGTCCATTCATATTGACAATGGCGTATCGAACAGATATAATTATCTCGTAGATAAATAGATCTTTTTATCTCCACTCCCTATTAGCATTTTCCTTCATTTTAGTAAAATGGATGGGTTTGCTGGATTTCCTCTTCCGTATTTTATACTTTATACAAAATGGATTTTAACTAAATAAAAAATTGGAAGAATTTTGGTGATTTGTCAATTTGCCAATTCTATTTTGAATCTCTTGTTTTTTGAATCGTATCCTATTGATATTTTGTTGTTTAGATTTGTTTTCTTCCTAGTTCCATGTTTTGATGTAGTTGTGCAGTTCAATTCCATTGATTTTTATTTTTTTTTATTATTTTATTTTGATCATATCTACACATCATATAGATCCGGGTTGCTAACTCAACGGTAGAGTACTCGGCTTTTAAGTGCGACTATGATCTTTTACACATTTGGATGAAGGAAGGAATTCGTCAAGACTATTGGTAGAGTTTATAAGAACGCGACTGATCCTGAAAGGTAATGAATGGAAAAAAGAGCATGTCGTTAAATATGAAATATAATTTTAATAAATAAAATAATCATAAAAAAATTTAATACTCATAATATAACATAAGAATTCTAGTTGGGTCTAGTGAATAAATGGATAGAGCCTTATGGCTCCAATTCGAGTAAGACGAAAAAGTAACGAGCTTATCTTCTTAATTTGAATTAATTTGAATGAAGACCCGATCTAATTAGACGTTAAAAATAGATTAGTGCCTGATGCGGGAAAAGGTTCTCTTGTTAATTGTGAGTGGACCATTGATTCTTTTTTTTTTTCTTGAATCCTAATTATTCTTTATTTAAAATTTAAGACAGATGTGTACTAAGAAATAGTATACTGATAAAAAAAATTTATTCCAAGGTCAAAAGAGCGATCGGGTTGTGAAAATAAAAGATTTTATACCTTTTCCTTATTTTTCTTCTTGTTATTTTAGATTTTCTTTATTTCTTTTATTGTTATTCTAGTTATATTAACAATAAATCCGATTGTATAGAAAGGGAAAGAAAAAAGATCTGTTGATTGGGCTCTCTGTCTCCGGGGTATATATTCTTTATTTGTTGTTAACTTTTATATAATCTATATAACCTTTTTACCATTACATTATTTACATCACAATCAATATAAATATAACAGTATGTATATATGTATATATAATAAATATTTAATAAATATGTTTTAATAAATATGTATATATACATATAATAATATAATATAAAATAATATAAAAGATATCTTAAAATAAATAAAATATAAAATAATAATAAAGTATATAATTTTATAATAAAGGATATCTAAAAAAAAATGTAATGTAATTGTATTACTGTAGTGTAATACTGTATATTACTGTATATACTAATAATACACTAATATACTACAGTGTTATTTATAGTACTAGTATAGTATAGTATAAAAGTATAAAGAATATACTACGTATAATATACAATACACATACGCCGTTCTGACCATATTGCACTATGTTATCATTTAATAACAATAACACAAGAAGCGACTCCCTTTTTTGTTTTCATCAGTATAAATGTACGTAAATGGCAAAATTTATGGATTTCGGCAACAAAACTTCCTATATCCGCTACTCTTTCAGGAGTATATTTACTCACTTGCTCATGATCATAACTTCAATAGTTTGATTTTTTACGAACCCGTGGAAATTATTGGTTATGACAAGAAATCTAGTTTAGTACTTGTGAAACGTTTAATTACTCAAATGTATCAACAGAATTTTTTTATTTCTTCGTTTAATGATTCTAACAAAAAAGAATTTTGGGAGTACAAGAATTTTTTTTCTTCTCATTTTTCTTCTCAAATGGTATCAGAAGGTTTTGGAGTCATTCTGGAAATTCCATTCTCGTCGCAATTAGTATCTTTTTCTGAATCTTCTGAAGAAAAAAAAATACTAAAATATCAGAATTTACGATCTATTCATTCAATATTTCCCTTTTTAGAGGACAAATTTTTACATTTGAATTATGTGTCAGATCTACTAATACCTCATCCCATACATCTGGAAATCTTGGTTCAAGTACTTCAATGCTGGATCAAGGATGTTCCTTCTTTGCATTTATTGCGATTTCTTTTCCACGAATATCATAATTTGAATAGTCTCGTTACTTCAAAGAAATTCATTTACGCCTTTTCAAAAAGAAAGAAAAAATTCCTTTGGTTCCTATATAATTCTTATGTATATGAATGCGAATATTTATTCCTATTTATTCGTAAACAATCTTCTTATTTACGATCAACATCCTCTGGAGTCTTTCTTGAACGAACACATTTCTATGTAAAAATAGAGCATCTTATAGT